TACATAGCAGTTCCAATGCTACGCCTTGAACCGCTCGGCCATCTCTCCTACATAATGATTATGAATCAAAAACCAAGTGAATAGTGAGTTCTTCATATTTCATTCTAGATTATTGGATTGGATAAGTATGACCAATCCATTTTAACTATATATTTGAACTATATATTACAAAATATTATAAATAAAAATAGAAAATTTTTCATCAAAGTAAAGAAAGATCTTTCGAGACCTCAAGACAATTATTTTTTTACGAAATTTTTTTATTTGTAATTTTGAAAATGAAAAGGGGGTTTGTGTTTGCAAAAACGACTCCTACTAGAAATTCGATTCGAATCCATTAAATCAATGAATTAGAACGAATCAACTGATTAATAGGTCTAGATTTTTTAGACTAGGGTTAATGGATACCTTTCTATCATAATTCTATATAGACTACGATTCCATACCTTACAAATTCTCAAATTTCTTTCCGACTTTAGAATTCTCAACAACAAACCCCTTCCCTCACCCCTCTATTCTAGATTGATAAAACATTTTGTATAGTGGATTGTATACCTGCTATGTACATAACATAAAAAAGAGGTGGTTATTCTATTTTCATCATAGAATGATTTTTTCCTCTTTGTATCATAATTCAATACAAATTTCTCGAGTTATTTGAATCTGTAACTTCAACGAAATCGGAATAGTTCGCTTCGTTGGTATACTACTACATTAGGATGAAATCGAACCGGGTTGGACCTTTTCTTATTGATTCCTATAAAAAAGGAACAATTGGAATAAAAAGCCCATAATCTTTTTTTTTCAAATCAATCTATTTTTATGTTATTTCGTACTGTACAATTCTTTTCTTTGTGGGATCATTTTCCCCCGAGAGGGAATGAGAAGAATTATAAAATGGATTGCTAGCTATGCCTAGATCGCGGATAAATGGAAATTTTATTGATAAGACCTTTTCAATTGTAGCCAATATCTTATTGCAAATAATTCCGACAACTTCAGGAGAAAAGGAGGCATTTACCTATTACAGAGATGGTGTGATTTGATTCTTTTTTTTCTCTTGGTCTTACGAGAAAGACATGTGATTCGGAAAAATTTTTGAAATAAATCTACGCTTGTTGAAGGTGAAGTTTGGAAATAGAACAATTCCTTCTGTCGTGTATCCTCGATTAATGCAACCTCAGATGCTATGTTTCAATCTTAGATTCTAGTATTGAGCGAAAGGTTATATCTAGAGGTTCTGTATTATGGGGCAATCCTACTCCACTACACTAGTACCAACGGACAGCATAAGGGAAGAAGCACTACACCTAGGAATCAACAACACGAAAACCTTGTTAGAAATGACCCCTTTCCTTATTGGGCTCGGGACTAAAAGAATGGTTGGGACAACAAACATCCATCTCGTTCGTACTTTGGATACCAATATAACCATCGAAGGTTGTTTGAAGTGACTAATTCCTGGAAATTAGGAGGCGTTGAAAACAAAGAAATTGCTCGAGTTCTCATTTCTATCTAGTCTCAACACCCTTGATATTAAGAAAAGATCTCTTGCAGGAAGGTTGGCTAGAGATTTCTTGTAAAAACACTAGCCCTGCTCAGTCCATAATGAGAATATTTTCATCTTTTTGATTTCATGTATATTCTCCTTATGCACATAAGGGAGGAGCCGTATGAGGTGAAAATCTCACGTACGGTTTTGGAACGGAGATTCTTTTAATTGAATGGCGACCGTAACGGATGTCAGCTCAATCCGAAGGAAATTATGCAGAAGCTTTACAGAATTATTATGAAGCTATGCGACTAGAAATTGATCCTTATGATCGAAGTTATATACTCTATAATATAGGTCTTATCCATACAAGTAATGGAGAACATACGAAAGCTTTGGAATATTATTTTCGAGCACTAGAACGAAATCCATTCTTACCACAAGCTTTTAATAATATGGCCGTGATCTGTCATTACGTGCGACTATCTTCACTATAGAAGTAAAAAAAGAAAAACAAAAAAAGGCTTTCTACATATACATCGTCTAAAACAACGATTTTTATCAGCTGTAGCAAAGAAAAAAACTTTATATTCATAAAAGTTGAAATATGAAGAAAATAAATAGATATACCTAGCTACTTTTTCTATGGATAAAAAAAGAATCTAATTGGTAAGGGAAGCACCGTAAAGATCAATTGGCGAAATTTGGGGCCAATACAATAATAACTGCGTACTTATGTCATGATGGTAGATATACTTATCTCGTGATGTGAGATAAAATAGGAATCCACTTATGTAATAGAGTTGATCCACTAAAGTCTTGAGCAGCGGTGTAGGATCAGATCCCAAAGATAGTAAGTTTTTCTTTCTTAGGAAAGAAAGTCTTTTTCAAAGATTCTATATAAATTTATATACGAAACCAAGATAGTTACCTTTCAGAAAATCGAATGATAGGGGAATTTTTTCTTCTGAAGGTGGGAAAAAAAGATAAAACGAAATAAAACGGATT